CACTCGGCTCGCGCGCAACCCCGCCCCGTTATGTTATGGAAGAATTGAACTTATTACCGGGCTGGTTATTCAGAGCCAGCAATTGGCTGCCGGATTTCGTCCCGCAACTATAAGAAGATCGCTTCGGGGGTCACTGTGGCGTGGCTGAATGTAGAGCAGTCCGCCCCTACTGCGTTTGATCAGTAAATTCTGGATAAGTTCGGAAGATGGTCAAGGTAGCTTGCTTCCAAGCCACTGCACTAGATGCGCATGTAGTCGTAGTAGTAGGATCAGAATGCCTCTCTTCTATACTAAAATACTACTTAGGATGAATGGCTCGTTCTCTTACTTGACCATGGCATCGCCAACATGAGTCTGTGTTCGGTGGTTGATAAGCTGCTAGTTGGTATTTAGTTTAGGGCTTGTTATTTCCTTTCACTTTTCCCAACGAGGTGGAGGGCCATCGCAGAAAGTCACCTATCCCCGTAGTTCCGAAGACAGGAATTGGGTAGTAGGGGGCCCTTGGACCCCAAAAAAGGCTTTGACCTGCTGGCTATTGGAAAGTTTCCGTTTACCGCGAAGTGAATAAAGTTGGGGGGCAGAAAGGGATGCCAGGGACAGAGTCACCTCAGGGTTCATTTCATGCCCACGGAAGGAAAGCAAGAAAAGGTTCCGAAGTGAAGCCCTTTGACCCAGTGCTATCTATGTTAGGGGACTGGTGGAATGAAACCATATCGAATAGGGAACTCGTTCCAGTACCGCTACCGCTTCGACTGCGAGAAGGAAGCCTGATGAAGAAGATGACTCGACTCGCGTCTGGGAAAACCGGATCTGGTAGGGAAGACAGACCTTAGATGGCTCAGCTTCGACCCATTTGGTGAAGTAATCGGTAGCTACCAAAAGAAAGGCATTCTCTTGGTAGAAGAAGGAGATTACAGGCTCGGGATCTTCTAGATTAGGGATCAAAGTACCAAGCGGGCAAGAACGCACTGATCTGTAGTACGCCATTCTAGCCTCAGGAGTCGGCGGAGAAGAGTTCCAACTAGGCAAGTCGTTCCTAGCCAAAAAGTAGGTAGCCCCGCGAAACCTCTTATTCCGGCTAACTACGACTACTCAGGAATAGCGGCGTTTCCGCTGTTGGAAGAACAGGGATAATCGCCTGTTGTCTCTTTCCTGACCTACTCAATCGATCGAAAGATGCCCACAATCGGATGCTAGTCTCTAAGTCCCTGCTTTGACTGTGCCTTATCTTAGGGCACGGTACCTTAGTTTAAATCCATAGTTTACCGCTTTCCCTTGCAAAGACAAAGACCAGATTTGTCCCACCCGGGGATCTGACCCCCTTGATCCTCCTCTAGGATTCGCGCTTTAATAAGCTCACTCGTTCCATTTGACCTCGTCCTACTAAAGGAAAGGGCTCTTTCTATTCCGAGTTGGCCTGCACCGGGAATTCCTATCCTATTCGATTAGGAAACTGATGATTCTAGAGCAAGTGACATCCATATCAAATCCTCCAGAAGTTATGCTCAACAGGAAAGTCATTAAGAAGTGCCACAGCACTATTGCTATTGATCGGACATTCACAATTGCATTACCTGAATGGAATGGCAGCAGTCTTCTTAGTCCCAATCCCTGCGCATTCAAGGGTGAATGAACTAGAGCTTTACTTTACGATCGAGTTCTCAGTTTTCTTTTTTATTCATTTGTAACATATAGGTATAGGCGAATAAAAGATAACGATTTTCCAAGCTGTGCTAATAGTGGTAAAGAATAAGGTAAGAAGAGGTTTTAATCAAAAATACGGGGAAAATGCAACTGTATCGATTTCAATGTCCGTCTATAGGCTAAAATTGACTTGCAGCCTAAAATCCCGGCACATTTACATTCATCTTCCTCTCGAAGGGCTTACGACGCTCGAATAAGCATCCCGTCGAATCAGCTGTTACTCAGAATACGCTTTTTTCAGGTTTGAAGGTAGAATGCGCTCTTGGGAATCGAATAGGACAGATAGTTTATCATCTCGGGCAAATGAAAGGATGGGAAATGAAAAAGGAATAGAAGTAGGCAAAGAAGCTCTTAGCAATAAGGAAAGGCTTCCAGTTGCTATTGAATCGGCAATCCTTATTAGAATATGCCAACATAAGAATAAGACAGCAAAGTGGATGCATCGAATAATGCCCTCTTAGAAGGAAGAATTGGATGTGCGCAGAGGATTCTTCTTTCAACAGCATTTCCGACATTCACCATCAAAAGGAGGATCTGACACTAGCACTAGGATCTTTCTATGCTTGGACTGATTGGACGAGCATCCGCTTTTCGACATACCGAGACTTCTTATTCCTCAGCGAGCCTGATTCCGCATGGGCAACAAGGAAAGGCAATGAAATTGAACAAGCTGAGATTCCCTTTTGGAGATGGTTCCGAAATACTACACAATTGTTAGTGGTGTGGCTCCAAGAATTGTGCCACTTGCAGTCTTTCTTTCCCATTACTTCTTCAGCCTTCTTTCAGGTCTATTGGTCAGCATTCGCCTAGCGCGAACTTCACTTCCCAAGAAAAAGCCAATTCAGCGGCAAACTTTCTTTGGTTGTGATTAGCCAGTCATCTCAGTCACCAAGCTAGCCTTTCAACCTGAACTACGTGCAGCCTCCATTGGATCGATTCATAGGAACCTCGTCCTGCAAAGCAAGATATCGGAAGAAATAGGTAAGGTTTCATTTTAGGTAGAACCTAAAAGCGGGAATCAACCAATTCATCTCGTAGGCTTATTGTAGAAATCTTAAATCAATCATCATATGAAGAAGTGAAGTGGTCTTAATGAAAGGCTTCCCTCGGTACAGCTGTTTGTGCATATGACGGGACCACTCGAACCGCGCAAGGTATAGTTCGACTTAATTGAACATTGGGACCCCTTGTTCGGTCAACTCTATTCTATGTAGCGGATATACTATAAACATCTAAAATGTTGCTAGAATGACCTTGGATCCACGCCAACTTGGTTGTGGCATCCTCATATCATATCAGTATCAAGTTTCCCATGAACGGATGATGTCTCTACCTTGATAGCGACCCCGTCAACCCAAGCTTCATTCAAGTTCAGTCCCTTCTTCTCGATCCTGTATTGATCTACGACCATCCTCATCCGCCCACGAGTTTATGGTTCCAGCAGGCAACCTGGCATACCAATCGAATGCAGTCTCGCGGAGAGCGGGATCCCTTCTAGAAATGTTTAGCCAAGTAGCAGCTAAGAAAGCAATCAGTTCGCTTTTCGGCTGGAAGTGAAGTTCTCGTTCCAGTGTACCAGAGTGAATGAGTGGGAGTGGGTCTGTCTTGAGAGAAGAATGGTGATACAAACAAGTTAGCTTTCTTTCACGCAAATCATATGGAAAGATTGATTTCCCTTACACGGGCTTGGCTCCTGTCCCAACGCAACGCCTGTTAGGGGCACTTCACTGATTTCATTCCCTAACTAGGTTCCTAAATCCTAAGGCTAGAGTCACTTCGCTTCCCAAAAACAACCCTTTCCTTTAAGCGCTCTCTCGGCTTCATGTGAATAGCTTTCCCCCTAATCACTTGCTTGCGCCTGCTTCCTTCTGGCTTGACTGAATGGGAAGACTGACGCATAGGCTACACTGGGATGAATTACTAAATTCAATCCTTTCAGATGGCACTTGGGTGGGATCGGGTCGTTCCTAAAGAAAGAATTGCCCTGGAGCCTCATCTATTGAGCTCAGTGGGATAGAATTGATCCAACTTTCAGTTAGCATTTTAATGCCCCCCTATGCTTAACACATTGAGTTCGATATAGGTAACGATGTGCTCTAAGGGGGAACTTTTCTATTTCCATCCCTAATCTCATTCTCGATACTCGTACAATCCAGTTCTTTCAAGCGGCTAAGTAAGGAAGCGCCGTTAGATGGAATGGTGGGTATGCTGGATTTGGAATGGATTTGTCGCAGAAGAAGGAATATGTATCGAGGCTAGCCATGCTTTTCTCAGGGCCGAAGGTTGAACTTCGGGAGCATCTTGATCAGAAGAGGCAGGAGAGACACAGCAGTGAAGATAACGGGAAAGGGAAGCAACCTGTGAAGTATCCACAGTCCACCCGGGAAGATATCGCCCCAGGAGAAGCATCGCGTAGTCCCAAAACTCTTCGAGTAAGCAGCAGTCTACACTCAATTGTAAATAGATTCCTTCCTCTCCTTGTTCTATCAAACAAGCTTGTAAACACCTTAAAGTCGAGCTACTCCGTTCCTGTAAGTATAGCTATTTCTTTTCTTACAGTCAAGCGGACACTGTTGTCAGGATGTACTTATCTTTCTTCACGGTTTATAGGCTCGTAGAGCTTTCTAAGCCGGTGAGTCGAAAGACATTCCAGACAATGGTCCAACCCTTTTATATTCCTAAGGTAACAGAGTACATAGGTGAGAAAGGAGCGCTTTTCAAAGAGCTGTTCTTACGCTATGTACCCCAGATAGAAAGTCTTCCCCTTCTTCAAGGGATTACATTTGATCCGACCTGGAAGGCCCTCCCAAACCATCCACTTATGCTGCATTTCCTTCGGGAAGGCGGTATAAAGAGACCCTAAATTCTCTTGCTTCTCGATATGAGCGCGTGGGGCTTTCTTGTGCAATTTGTCCATGCACAGGGTCAACAGTGGTCTCAGGGTCTTCTTTGGCCTCACTATGTGAGGTATGCCTTTGTTTGATAAAGCTAATAAGTTTATCTCTGAGCAGAGCTTAGAATACTTTGAGAGGTTTGTAGGTCCGCTGAACCCCACATCGGCGGATTTGGGCTTACCACCCATAACCGGCCGACTAGGTATGACTGTTGAGGGAGGTGGGAAGAGAAGAATCTTTGTCATAGGAAATTATTTTAATCAGAGGCTTCTCAAACCAGTCCATGACTGGCTCATGTCTGTCCTAAGCCTCATCCGGATGGACGGGACTTTTAATCAACAAAGAAGGCCTCTTGATTATCTTAAAGGCAAAGAACACTGCTATTCCTTCGATTTAAAGGCAGCCACAGATGGGTGGCCTCTCCTTTTCTTATTTGAAGTAATGCAGTCTTTATTCGATAGGTCATTTGCTTCTAGTGTAGTAAATTCTACACTAGCCTGTAACATATTTGATGTTCCCTTCGTCAAGAAGAGACCATCTACTTTCTCTTTTGTTGCAGGGCAACCTCTCGGAGACTACTCTTCCTGGCCTTTATTTGCCTTATCCCACCATCTATTGGTGTGGATTTGTGCATAAGATGTCTACCCCGGTTCCCGCTTCATTGACTACCCCATCTTAGGGGATGACGTTGTGATAGCTTCTCGATATGAGCAAGCGCTGGAGAGACTTGGAGTAACTATTTCACATATAGTAAGTCCCTGATTTCCAGCACTGGCGCTTTTGAGTTTGCTAAGAGGTTCCGAGTCAAGGGAGGCACAGTTGATTTATCTCCTGTCTCTCTTTCTGCACTTAAGAACTTCTACCACCCGTATGGTCTAATGACCATTGCCGACTGATATTCTGTGCGGCGCTTTTCTACGGTTGCCCGTATCGGTGGTGCTGGCTATCGTCAGCTAGCAAAGATCGACCACCATTGGAGCAGGCCAATTAGAAGGATTTTCGGCCTGTTTCAAAAGGGTCGACTCCCCGTCGATCTATGGTTGGGACGAGGCTACCCACTTAAACCCTATTTGATGGCAAGTTTGATCCATCAAATTCGAGAGCGGATCAAACCGGTGGATTTTATACTTCCTCCTGACGGTTACTTTGTGACCGAGAAGGTCAAGGATTTTCTTGAATACTCCATGTCCCGTTCGTGGGTACGCCAATGGTTGAAATACCATTTATGGTATTATACCGTGGCGCTTTCTTTCCGACCAGGTTACTATCGAACAACTTTTCAATCCGCCAGTTGTGAACACTAAATGGCAAATAAATCAAACTAATTCAGAATTCCATGCATGTCTTTAGGCTCACTGATGACTAGCAGGAAGGACGAATGCGAGTGCGGGAGAATGAGACTGCTAGCTTACACAGGTAAAGAATCGAAGACAGGATTGAAAGAATAAACTGGACATTCAGGCACGGAATCAACCGTTCGAGAAGAAGCTCTTTGAAAGAGTAGGCTCTTTTCTTTGCGTCAATGCCTTGAGTAAGATAGCCACGAGGAGGTAATAGTCTAATAAGAGGCACAGAAGGAACTGCTATCGAATAGGCTGTTAGGGAGGATTATTTGAGTTAATAAGAAGGGCTTCTTTGACAGAGCTTCAAGCAAGCTCACTGAACTCCGATTGCCCTAAGGCAAGTAACTGAACTTCAAGCTGGGGAAGGAAAAAAAAGAAAGGCTACAAAGGAAAGTGAGGAAGCAAATCACATAATAAAGAGTAGGCATCGAATGCTGCTATTGAATACGCTCTTGTTGGTGAGTGAATAAGCGCTCGTATCAGCTGTGAGCCTATTATTCCTTTTTTAATCTGACTCTATCAATTTCATTTCTTTTTCACGTACATCGATTATAAGAAAGGAGAGAGCCACGGTAATGATTAGATGCTCTCCTTAGCCGAAGAAGAGCTCTTGGTAATCAATCTCTAAGGTAAGAAAAGAATGAATCCAATGCTGGTGGAAGGTTCAAGACAGAAGGAAGACTGTTCTCAGGACAAATGCCACAGACGGAGCTCTTACTGTTCTAGACTAGGCTGCACATTCATAGGTTGCAACCCCTTTTGAGTCAAAAGATATCCACTTCGTACTCCAGCTATTTCTTATAGCGGGAAAAGCCTCTATATCAGTCTTCCTTAAATGACGGATTTCAATACCAGCGGCATTTCTTACAGGACTAGGGAAGGCAATTTTAAACCAGTGAGACCGCCATCTCTGCTCACTCTTGTTCAACGGTAATGGACTGAAAGGCTTAGGAGACATCGTCTGATTCAGGAGTGGCAGAACCGTTGACACCAGATGCTTGGGCTTCCACCTGTGCGCCAGAATTTAGCCGGCCTGGAGTCTGTCACGGATCATCGAGCCATCTCTTCGTACCGTGTCCAAGCACAAAGCCAAAGACTTCTGCAACAGTCTCACGCACCTGCTAGTCTAGTCGCCCATAAGCTACAACACTTCACCATATTAGCATAACAACTCATGCCACCAACAAATGCTTCACTCTCGGACATATATCCATGCCCAACGTGTGGGATCCACCTCACTTCTCTCTTCCCTGGTTCTCTTGTGCTACTGAAATCCATAACTAAGAATTTGCTCAAGAAAGACTGAGACCCCGCACGTGAAACAACCTTGACATCTGCAACGTTAGATAGGATCTAACCCAGCCACTCTTCCTCTAAAGTAAGGTGAGGTGGTTTTGTGTGAACAAAGCAGAAACCTACCCAACATATGCATTAAGCACACAAACTATGAGTAAAGCAGTCAACAAAGAGAGAGAAAGAGAGATGTTGACCGAGCATCTTGTGGGTGAGCTACCTGCCTCTCTCACACGCTCAATGGCGTTGAATTCATTAAGAAATTCATGCGCCTTTGATGCCTTTGGGCCTTTACAATGTACCCCATGCAATTCCCATTGGCATCCCTTATATATAAAGAATAGCGAGCCACTACCAAAAAAAACATAGATAATAATAGAATAAAAAAAACAAAAACCAACCCAAAGAAATATTCCACGTCTTCCCTTTTTGCCTCAAAGAATTGAAAGACTGGTAGAGAGAGTTCACAAGTTGTTGTGGAAGAAAGAGAATTCTTATACTCGAGACTTCCCTCCATTATTCTAGTCCTCACCCGCTCTCAAAATTGGCATTTCTTTAGGATATAAGAATTAACAACATATTGAAAAAAAAAAAAGAATAGAGAAATGGGGCGTATTCCATGCTGTGAGAAGGACAACGTGAAAAGAGGACAGTGGACACCTGAGGAAGATAACAAGCTCTCCTCCGACATTGCTCAACATGGCACTCGCAACTGGCGTCTCATCCCCAAGAATGCTGGTAAGTCCCTCTCCTTCTATATATAGATATATTTATATATATATCAATGTCAATAAAACAGACTTTTATACTAGACTTGATTTTGCTGATGAAATAGGCCTCCAGAGATGTGGAAAGAGCTGCAGGCTAAGGTGGACTAATTACCTTCCTTCGTCCTGATTTTAAACATGGTAAATTCTCGGATTCAGAAGAGCAAACCATTGTGAAGCTTCATTCCGTTTTTGGTAACAGGTATGTTAAATGTTAACCATACATTTAAGTTATTGTTATTTATAGCGTAGGGAATTCTATTTATCACATTGTTTCCCTTAAATGCTTACTTAAACGGATGTTCAGATGGTCACTGATAGCAGCCCAGCTGCCAGGACGCACTGACAATGATGTCAAAAACCACTGGAACACCAAGCTGAAAAAGAAACTGGATGGCATGGGTATAGACCCTGTCACCCACAAGCCATTCTCCCATCTAATGGCTGAAATTGCTACAACATTGGCACCCCCACAGGCAAGGCAGCTCACCTAGCTGAAGCAGCCAAGGGCGGCTTCAAAGATGAGGTGCTCCACCTTCTTACCAAGAAGCCAATTAACTTCCAGGGCCAACATTCCACTGCAGCACTGGGAAATAACATCACCAATTACATTAACTGTAAGCCAGAAGAAAAGGACGACACTGTTGAGAAGATTTAGCTTGACCTATTTTGATAGATCCTTCTCAGAAGCCCCTATCTTATAGGACTCAAAATGATTTCTCTCAAAATCAAGTAACAGTCGTTTGTTTTAGTTGTTCAGTAGGAAACTGGAATTCAACAACAAGATGGGGGGCTTTAGCCGAAACTTGTCTGTAAACTGGTAGTTCTTGTTCGCAAGCAAGCGGGCGGGTTTTGAGTTGGATGTTCGAGCAAGCGTAGCCTTCAGTGCTCTACGATCTTCGTTCTATTCTACGGCTACTTGAAATCGTTAGGTTAGTCTCGGGTATCTTGTTAACGTTACTGCGCTTTAACGACACCGTAGTGGCGGTTTTAAAGATAGGATAGCGAGGCATGGAAGCTATCTGCTATGCTATTAGAGGATTGATTTTATACTGTAAACACACCACCCTGTTGGCTGTAGTTTTAGCTTGTATATATGAGAAATTAACAAGAAAAAAACGATATTTAAAAAAGAATTCAAATCATAAATTTTTCTACACAAAACAGGGAAAGAGAATGAACTAGAACAAAGCGGATTTTATTCATTCCACAGCACTACAAGCATTTTTTTACATGGGAGTACATCCAATGGGAAGCTTACACACACATAGACCAGCCACACAACTAAACACAACATAGAAATAGAAAACAGCAGAGTCCTCTAGTTGCCCCCATTTCCTCCATGGAGGATTGCTGCTGCGACGACTAGTTCTTGCCGCTCGAGGAGCAGAGCCAGCCCTCTGGAGGTCGTCCAAAGCCCGAATCTGGTCTCGGGTATTTTGCATGTTGCCACCCGCTCCAGATTGATGGGCGGAAGATGTTCCCCTCAGAACAGCAGCATAAAAGCTATCGCATAAGCGCGGAAGAGCACTTTTTATTCATTAATTAATAGCAGAAGTACTATAGGGGGGAAGCTTACGTAGACATATAAAAACCAGCCAAACAACTAAACACAACATTACAACAAAAAGTTAACAAACAAACAACATATTAAAGACTCTTCTAGGTCCCCCTGCGGCTGCGGAGGGCCCCCCTCACAATGAGGTCTCGTTGTTCTTGGAGGAGGGCCCTCCTCCTTTCTTCCAGACCGCGAATGCGGTCCAGGATCCTTTGCATGGCTGCAGCCACAAGCGCAGGATCGATGGGAGGCAGGTGCTCCCAAAAGGCAGCCAGGGTTTGCTGCCGTTGGGCCTTCTCGGCATCGATGTTTTGAATAAGTTGATCTATTTGGGAAAGTCTTTCAGCAGTTGCTGGATCCATCTCCCTTTGCTTTGCCAAATAGAGAAAGAAGCGTCCTATTTATAGGCGCGGGGGTCCATTAAGAAAAAAATAAAATCCTTAGTTTTTTCGCGGGTATCGCCACGCGGCTTAATCCCGATCACTCCCTCAGGAATAGGAGGCAATAATAGAACGCACATCAGAGAAGAGAGTACTCCCTTTATAAATAAACAAGGCCCTCCGCGTCCTTTCTTAATAGATGGAGCAATCCTCACTCGACAGCTCGAAAGCGGATCAGTACAAACCCACGTGATCCGTATTCGCGGCGTGCTTCGTCGTACCCTGACTACTCCTCTTTCACTGGCTTCTACTTGTCTTTTACTGGCTTATTTGTACCCAGCTTCATGATGGAACTCCCCTCGGCCAATCGTCACTCGACAGCAGCTCCGTCCTAGCGTAGGCGATGGAAGTAAAGCCGATGCCTCTATCGCTTGATTGAAAGGATCAGACACTTTCCCCAACTTTTGACAGCAGAACGAAAGAATTATATTCTTAAAATAAGTAAGGTAAACTTGCTTTTGCCGATTGCACTCGGATAGCGGCCTGGGCCGTCCTGGAATGGGAAAAAAATGAATTAGATGGACTGGACTTCGATGGGCTTTGTTTGGAAAGCCAGGTTCAGGTGGCATTTCCGGGCTTTCCAAAGCTGAAAATAGATCTGAATGCTAACATTGGGCTAACCTTCACTCCACTCCAATAGAATGGGGAAACGAGCAGAAGCATATTTTTTCTGCCATCCCTCAGGGCAAATCCGTGTTCATCACAGGCTCTGCTGGGACTGGTAAAACCCTATTGCTTGAGGAAATTAAAAAATGACTTAATATATTATATAGCCAATCTGTGGTTTTGTCATACAATAATATCCTATTTGTTTGGACTCGTTAGGTTTGGCCCATTACCTTGAGTGAGGCCGAACGTGTACACCTTTTGTTATGAAGATGTGATCTTATCCACCGATGGGTCTTGTTCTAAGCCCAATCCTCTCGTCTTAGGGTAGGATATCCATAAACCTTAAATCACGGGAACTTCCCCTTTTTGGTTGACAACCTATGTTGGGCTGACTAAGCCCACTATCCTACCTAATAGGGTCCCATCTTGTGTCGGGTTAAGGGCGCTTAGTGGAACCCAATTTCTTCACTTGTAGTCTAGGGCTTTGCTTGGCATTGGGCTTCGATATAGCTTGCTTTCCTGGTTTTGGATTAAACCTCTGCTCTCCTAATTCAGTCTATAGGCTTTGGTTTAGGTTCAATCTTATATATAAGTTTAGCTTAGGTCCATCAATCAATCTCTCATAAACCCCTAAGCGGAATCTATTAAGCTGAATCCATATGGGGCCTTGCATTAGGCCCAAAATTCCTTGTAACGCTCTAAGAGGGTAGTGAGGCTTAGATTCAAGAGAGTTCAACCTGCATTGGGCTTTAGTTACTTCGTCTGGCCTCTTTTCAATAGTAAGAAGCCAAGTTCAAAGAATCGAAAATAGGATTTTCACACTTGGTGGTCCCGGCTAAGGTTTTTCATAAACCAGTAACTGAAGTGTTAGAGGGATTCTCTTTCGAGAAGAATCCCAAAGCAAGTGGGAAGATGGAGTCAAGTCAGCCGAAGGGAAAGGCCTCGGAAAAGAGTAAGTCTGACTTTATTTGATATATTTTAGTCAACTGCCTTTGTTTGAATTTCCATTGGCTGATAAATTCCTCTTTGTTGCAGCAATCTCTCAGACACAAGAAGGCTGTGCCACTAAAGGTGCCACTCCTGAGGTTGTGGAGATTACTAGTGAAGAAGGTGGGAGTGAAGTAGGGGAGAAGCCATCCACGGAAGCCATAGTTGAGGAACCAATGACAGAGGAGCCAGGAGTGGAGCAAGAGTCACCGGATGATTCCATCCCAAAAGAATCAGGTGGTGAACAGGGAGTATATATTACACTATAAGGAGATGGTGACCAAGATGGCTCCTCTGAAGACGGGAGTTCTGGAAGTGAATCATCCCCAGAAGGAGCCAGTTTTGAATATGTTAAGGACCTTGTCTTGAAAGCTGGAAGTCGCTCCTACAACCCTCTTACTCCCATTCCATTGGCTTCGATCTCTGTGGATCCTACCTCACAATCTTTTGGTGAGGGGACTCAGGCTTCTCGGACTGTGACTCCTACATCCGCTTTAAAATCCAGTGATTTCCCTCAGGTAATACCTTTGTCACTTAATCTAACCACACCTTTCTTAACTTCATTATTTCCTGACTGACATGCTTTTTCTCTCTCAGCCACAATTGGGTGCCACAGCTTCTACCTGGAGTGGCTCTTCGCGGCTTGCAAAGCGTGCTTTACTTGGCTCCTTGAAGAGTCGCTCCAAGAAGAACTGGCAGATGCTGAGAAGCAGCGAGAGAAACTGACTCAAAGCTTTGATTCTCTGATGGCGGAGTCGGTGACGGTACGAAATCTATCGGAGAGGCTATATTTAGAGTAGGGAAATGTTATGCTTTTGTCGGGGATTCCGGGTCTAAGTAGAATAGAGAGGCAGAATCCAACTCAACTCTTATATATAGGGTAGCTACGAGTGAGCCTTCGGCGAGTAGTTTTTCCTTTCTGGTAGTAAGCACAGGAGCAGCAAAAGACTCCTTTGGTCGGTCAGTCGGTACAGTAAGTCAGTAAGTCAATCCGGGTAGGAAGAGTAGCTACGACGTATGCCCTTCGGTTTCGAGGACTAGCTTTCTTTCTTCCTTAAGCTAGGGGCCCATCTGAGAGTGCCTCAACCAAGGGATTATCCCGCTGCTGCTGTGAGTTCTTTTAATTGAATAGTTTGATTTGTTCTCTGAGTGATTTCCCTTAGGGACCTAGCTTCCGCTCTTTCCTTTCTTTTACTGAAAGGTGAGAAAAGGTGCCTACAATCGCAGGTTGATCTATTTAGTCTACGAAGTTTATCGTACGGACCTCAACGGAAGAAGAGACTGACATCCCTAGGAAAAACGAATTATGGAGATCTCTCGCTGGAGCTCCTTTGTTTAAGGGAATAATAGGTATACCTTCAGTTTGCTTCTAGCTTGATAAGGAATTCTTAACCCCGCCTTTAGGTTTGTCTCAAGCTAGGCTAGAATGTCTTCCCTCTTGAGTTCGTTTTTGGATTTGTTGAATAAGCGTGTGCGCTTGTAGCTCGATAAGGGAGGATGCTCCCCCGTCCCTCGATTCCTTCTTTTTTTTATTAAGTACAGGGCTAAGGTCGGCCCCTCCTATTAGCTATTAGTATTAGCTCTGCACTGTCTGCGCCTGGAGTACGAGCTCCTAGGACTCAAGCAAGAGAAGATAAAAAAGAAAAAGAAACCTATGCTTAACACACCCAACCTCCGGCTCCTGAGCCTGCGCCGGAGCCGGAGGTTGGTTGAGATCTAGCTCCGGTTCAGGGGTGCTGTTTAGATCGAGAACCCGGCGTCTCCCCCTTCAAAACTATGGGATGTGTCGGCAATTCGTATGTGATGCCCGACCGACCTGCCTATCTCGAACGTGCTACGAGATTAACAATCCATCTCTAAGGCAATCTTTAAGGCGGAGAAACAGGAGTTTAGCTAGCCTGATAGTTCAAGTTCTCCGTGGCTTAAACAGCTTTTATTTTAGTGGAGATCCTCAAGGGTAGAGCACTGCACAGCTTAAACAGTTCATTTTTTACTAGGTAGGGGCTCATTTGAGAGGCTAGGGTCAAACCATGCCTATAAAAGTCGTAAACCCAGGGCCCTTTAAAGCGCTGGCTCAATATAGTCTAGGTGAAATCCCTATTTGCCTCCAAGTAAAGTTCCTCACTCACATCCTTACGCCGAAAAAAAAAGCACTTTTGGATGTAAAGACCCGCTGCCTGTTCACTTGACTACTCGCTTGGTGACTAACCTACCAAACCTACCCAATCGTACGCAGCTCCTTCGTCCCTTTCGTCTGTTTCAACCCATCTGTGAAGTTAGTGGATAAGGAATTTTATTCCTTGTTCGGGTAGCGATGCTTTCCCTTAGCTCATCTTATTCATTCTTGATTGCTCGTAAGCGAGGGGTTGACGATAGCTTGATCAGCGGCCTAAACAACGGGTTTCCTTCTTTCCACTAGGAGTCAAAAGACTGAGATTCGGCAACTAATGGCTTTCTTCGTCCTTCAATTCATCAAGAGTCGTAGTCGCGCTTTGGGTGGGATTGAATTTGAGTACCGTCTCCTCGCTGAGTCCCGTCTGCGCTGTTCTAAGAAGACGTTTCTGCCTTTGGCTTTCTTCTATTCCGGATACACGCTTTCTGCCTCCTAGTTCACTATGGATTGAGCCCTCCTATGAGACGATATCTGGATCTGGCCCTTCCCGTATCAGCTTGTACTGCTTTCTCTTTCGCAATGGACAGAGATTGGACTATTGAATGAGTTGCCGGAGACGGAGCCGATTTGCGATATAGTCGAAAAGAGCCCCCTCCTTTTCAGTGAATTCCAAGGGCTTCTTTGAAAGCTTCTTCTTTGCCCGAGGGCCTCAAACAAGTGATCAAATTCGTATGAGGAGTCGTGCCCTCAACGGAAGCGCTTGCTACTACCTTGCTTAACTAAGGCTTTCTCATGCTTTGAATGCCGGCCTATTTAGGGGTCCACGGCCGTCTAAATCGACAGAGACCTGTACCTCATTCTCAGCACCCCTTACAGTCTCGGGCTATTTCGCCCTTAGCTCGGCGTTCATCTTTCCGGTCTAGCTCAACGATGAGCTCTTTAGATGTTCAGTCTGTTCGGACGGATATGACGTTGCATGTCATCATCATGGGAACCTCATCATCGCAGGTATCCTCGGGTCCCGACAGATATCCGTCTGCAGGCTTAGAGCTTTGCCACCAATGAATTCATTATCATACTCTAATTAAAATGGCTTAATTGGTTTTGCTTTGGACTCTGCTCTCACTAACGTCGTAGAAAGCCATTCTTCAAGCGACCAAGCAATCTGTGTCAATGTACTCTGTCTGTACCCCGATACCTATTGAGGAGCAAATCCCTGCACTATCGTAGTAAATTCTCCTTTCCTCCTCTTCCTGCTGAACCAATGAGCTCCAATCGGGCGCCTTTACTTTCTCTAAATATAACGACTATTGAACCATCTCACCGGAAAGTAACTCGCTACCTTAACTAAAGGCATGCCTTTACTCCAACAGCTGGACTCTTGCTTTCTAAAGACTTGAGCGGAGATCTTCTAGTTGAAGAAAAGACCACCAGTAGTTTGCCACATTTGCTGATGAAAGAACAGCAAGAACGGGTTTTTGAAAGACAAATGCAAAACAGAAGATGCGGCTTAGCCAGCTTGCTCTAGTCCCGTACGATAAGGATGAGAAAAGGCCAAGGAGAGAGGAGGAAATAGCGAAATAAATATAGGGCATCAGTTTAGCTGTTACTGTTCGAGAATCCCCTGTTTAGAAAGAATCTTCTGTTCTTATTTGAGAAGAAGTGGGAAAATCTGCTTTGGCATGAAGAGAGGATGCATAGGATTTATTGCTAGTAATCAGTGAAATGACTTTGCAGCGTAAACGGTCTTAGCATGGTTAGCACTTCCCTGTTGATGCGTAGGCTATTTGATTTGAACTAATCCGAATCTGAAGAACAGGAGGTATATAAGAAAAGGGTATTTAGGCCATCCCGAGATCAAATGGCACATTTTTAGAATTAGATAAATAGTAGATAAATATCCCCAATAATGGCAAAACGGAAAGCTACTCTTGTCAGGACCTTTCTTACCGAGAAAGAGTGTCTGCTGTTCTGTTTTCAATCGAATCCGCCTCTTTTTGGGTGGAATAATAGGCGAAGGAATCCGCAGCTATTGAATAAGAATCCCTTGATGCGAATACCCTGGGACGGAAGAAAGACTCCGATGCTCTAGAGTCCGATCAATAGTAGAATAGACCAAGATGGCATCGAAGAGAGAATACGTGGCACAGAAGAAGAAAGGTAAGAAGGTTTTTCAAGATAGTGAGTTTGAAAGCCTGTATAGTACCTGGGAAGGCTCTAAGATAGATTTCTTGCTATGAGAGGGCTCTATCTAAGAGATCTCTTTTTTCCCTTTCTAATCTTTTTTCTCTCTGGGTAAATAGGCAAGCGACAGGGTAAAAGACATCTTAGGAAACCATTCATTTCCAGCCTGCCTTTCCTTTCAAGGAATTTATTATGACCCTGGATTCAAGCAGGGTCAAAGGATGGGGCAGGGGAGTTTGAAACACTTTACATCTGTCTCTTTCCAAGCAGTCTTGGTGGGATAAACCTTCTTCGTAGCTGTCCCCGGATAAAGGAAGAGTCCCAATAGTTCCTATCTCTTTTAGTTTAAGAAGTGCTCTCGGCACGTAGCCATCTTAGGCAAGCTATCAATTGAGCAAGC